AGTTACCCAATAAAACGATCCACTTGTCATATAACTATCGTATTGGAAGATACATCCTTCTATCAACAATATGACGAATATTTAATGTATTTAAAAAAACCTGGATGCAGTAATGAAAACAAAAATCTAACATGTTATGATACATATAGTAGTGGAGGCCTATGGGACAAAAAATAAATCCACTCGGTTTCAGACTTGGTACAACCCAAAGTCATCATTCTCTTTGGTTTGCACAACCAAAAAAGTATTCTGAAGGTTTAGAAGAAGATAAAAAAATACGAGACTGTATTAAAAATTATGTCCAAAAAAATATAAGAATATCCTCTGGTATGGAAGGAATTGCACGTATCGAAATTCAAAAAAGAATCGATCTCATTCAAATCATAATCTATATGGGATTTCCTAAATTATTAATTGAAGATAAACCACAAAGAGTCGAAGAATTACAGATGAATGTTCAAAAAGAACTTAATTGTGTCAATAGAAAACTCAACATTGCTATTACCAGAATTTCCAATCCGTACGGGCATCCTAATATTCTGGCAGAGTTTATCGCAGGCCAATTAAAAAACCGTGTTTCTTTTCGAAAAGCAATGAAAAAAGCTATTGAATTAACGGAACAGGCGAATACAAAAGGAATTCAAGTACAAATTGCAGGACGTATCGACGGAAAAGAAATTGCACGTGTTGAATGGATCAGAGAAGGCAGAGTTCCTTTACAAACAATTGACGCTAAAATTGATTATTGTTCCTATACAGTTCGAACTATTTATGGGGTCTTAGGAATAAAAATTTGGATATTCGTAGACGAAGAATAAAAAAACTTTATTTGTCTTTACATTTTATCCACCGATAAAAAACGAAAACTATGTAGTATAACACTATAACAGTAATAAAAAAACTGCAGTTTTCTTTTTTATGTTTAAGAAAAAAATAAGCAATTCTATAAGGTTGAATAAAAATTTTCATCAAAACTCCTTTGATATAATTGCTATGCTTAGTGTGTGACTCGTTGGTTTAGGATTCGATTAGATTAAGATAAAAACAAGAACTTACCTATTAAGAGCTAAGAGCAACTAATAACTATAATTAATAAATAACCTAAGCAACTCATTGCTTCGCATTATCTGGATCCAAAAAAATCAGTCAAGATATGATAGGCGGATCATATCATTGTAGCAACTGAATTTTTTTGTAAAAAAAAACGAATAAAGAAATATTATTATTAAGTTATGAAAGGTAATCGAAAAGTATGCGGATAAATGGAAGGATGAAAGAAAGAGAGAAAAAATTGAATATTAATGATATATGATTCCAATTTGGAAAGTCTATGAGGTCACTGTAAGAAAAGCAATGTAATAAAGCATCAATACAGATTCATTCATAATCATTAGATAAATCTGTTCCAAAAATAAAAAAATTAAGAGCCTTGAGCCAATAAAAACTGAGAAAATTGACTCAAAAACGAATTAAAAAATCAAATGTAAAATTTCATGTAAGCGCTCCATTGTAGAATTCGGGCCTAATGATTAATCAAGAAGCGATGGGAACGACGGAACCCATGAATATAGAGGATTCTAGTGAAAAAAAAAATCTTAGTAATTCATTGGACAGGATGGCGGAATAAACCAGAAACTTGATTATCTATTCTTATTTTGATTCTGAGACCTCGTGGGATAAACATCAAACTGAAATAGATATGACAAGAGTAAATATTCGCCGGCGAAAAATATGTTTTCTTTTTTTTGTCAATAAAAGAATAATAAAATACGAAAAAAAAAAAAGAAAAAGATAAAAGAAAATAAGGATTTGTTAGAATATTCTAACTCTAACAAAAACTACATTCGAGATGATGATATTACGTTTACGTTATTTTTTAATAATTTGAATAAATAGAATGAATATAGAATTCATCTGGGATTCCATTTAGAAAAAGACATACACAAGTTTCGAAAATTTAGAAGAGATAAGCGGGAATTCAAAAAAATACCATGATTAATAGGATTAATCATTAACTACATCTATATCTTAATACAAGCTTTTTCGGTCCTTTTATTCGTGAGGAGCTGGATGAGAAGAAACTCTCACGTTCAGTTCTGTAGTAGAGATGGAATTTCTAATTTAGAAAAAACCCATCAACTATAACCCAAAAAGAACCAGATTTCGTAAACAACACCGCGGAAGACTAAAAGGAATATCTTCCCGTGGGAATCGTATTTGTTTTGGCAGATATGCTCTTCAAACACTTGAACCCGCTTGGATCACCTCGAGACAAATAGAAGCAGGGCGACGAGCAATGACACGAAATGTACGACGTGGTGGAAAAATTTGGGTACGTATATTTCCAGACAAACCAGTTACAATAAGACCCGCGGAAACGCGTATGGGTTCTGGGAAAGGATCCCCAGAGTATTGGGTAGCTGTGGTTAAACCTGGTAAAATCCTTTATGAAATGGGTGGTGTACCCGAAAATATAGCCAGAAAAGCTATTTCAATAGCAGCATCAAAAATGCCTATAAAAACCCAATTCATTATTTCTGAATAGGAATATAGAATTAAAAAGCTAAATAACATTTAAGAATAAAAAGATTAGAAGTTTTCATTTTTTGACAAACAATATTTTTTACTTCGTCCTTTGCATTAAAAGAAGAGATACAAAAAAATGATATGATTCAACCACAAACCTATTTGAATGTAGCAGACAACAGCGGGGCTCGAGAATTGATGTGTATTCGAATAATAGGAGCTAGTAATCGCCGATATGCTCATATTGGTGACGTTATTGTTGCTGTAATTAAGGAAGCAATACCAAACAGTCCTCTAGAAAGATCAGAAGTGATCAGAGCTGTAATTGTACGTACTTGTAAAGAACTCAAACGTAAAAACGGGACGATAATACGATATGATGACAATGCCGCAGTTGTCATTGATCAAGAAGGAAACCCAAAAGGAACTCGAGTTTTTGGGGCGATCCCGCGGGAATTGAGACAATTAAACTTTACTAAAATAGTTTCATTAGCTCCTGAGGTATTATAAAACCTAAATATCGATAGTTAGTATAGGATTCAAAAAATTGTATTCAAATAAAATTAATTAAATTAATAGATTGTGTATCACGCATATAGCCTTAAATACTTAATATTCAAATATTAATAATTGAATTCATATGAATTCATATATTAATATATAATTCGTATATATCTATATATAAATAAAAGATATAAATAAAAGAAAAAGAACATGTTGATTATATCAAAATTATAGAACAATAAGGAATTTGAACTTATCATGGGTAAAGACACTATTGCTGATATAATAACCTCTATACGAAATGCTGACATGAATAGAAAGGGAACGGTTCGGATAGAATCGACTAACATCACCGAAAGCATTGTTAAAATACTTTTACGAGAGGGTTTCGTCGAAAACGTAAGGAAACATCGCGAAAACAAGCAATATTTTTTGATTTTAACCCTAAGACATAGACGAAATAAAAAAGAATCCTATAAAACTATTTTAAATTTAAAGAGAATAAGTCGACCGGGTCTACGAATCTATTCTAACTCTCAACGAATTCCACGAATTTTAGGCGGAATAGGAATTGTAATCCTTTCGACTTCTCAAGGTATAATGACAGATCGAGAAGCTCGACTAAAAAAAATTGGCGGAGAAATTTTGTGTTATATATGGTAATCCTTGGAATATAAAAATTGGCTATCCGGAACTTACCGTTTGTGAAAAAAAGGGGGGGTTGTGGAATACCACCCCTGCTTAAAAAAGGTTAGAATGTTTTACCTCGAATGAAATGAATGAAATTAAAGAAAAAAACGAAGTAATGAAAGTTTTCTTTTTCAATCACTTCCGAACGGCATGGTTCTAGTTTGTTTAGATACTAAAGATTTGCTTGATTTGAGGTCATGCTTCGGAAAGGATTCGACATATTTTTTTATAGGTATACCTATAGGAGAAAAAGATAAAAATGTTAGTAAGGTCTTAGATCTAAGTTAAGCAGGGTACAGCCATTTTCTAGACTCCATAACAAGGATTCAAACGAGTAAGTGGTTTTTTCAATTTCAACATTCCTTTCACGAAGATAAAATTCAAGATTCAAAAATATCAAGAAACCTTTTTTTCCTCCAACAATAAGTCTATTAAGAGAATTAAGGAATAACAACTATGAAAATAAGGGCTTCCGTTCGTAAAATTTGTGAAAAGTGTCGACTAATCCGTAGGAGGGGGCGAATTATAGTAATTTGTTCCAACCCGAGACATAAACAAAGACAAGGATAATCTTACTAAAGAAAATAAAGACACTTCCAAAGAGCTGCAAAAAAAAAAAAAAAGATCCGTTTTGACATGAAATGGATATATCCATATATTTCTTGTGAAATGAAAAAATATGGCAAAACCTATATTAAGAGTTGGTTCACGTAAAAATACACGTAGTGGTTCACGTAAAAATGTACGTAGAATACCAAAGGGAGTTATTCATGTTCAAGCAAGTTTCAACAATACCATTGTGACCGTTACAGATGTACGGGGTCGGGTTATTTCTTGGTCCTCCGCGGGTACTTGTGGATTCAGGGGTACAAGAAGAGGCACACCTTTTGCTGCTCAAACCGCAGCAGGAAATGCTATTCGAGCAGTAGTGGATCAAGGCATGCAACGAGCTGAAGTAAGGATAAAGGGCCCTGGACTGGGAAGAGATGCAGCATTACGAGCTATTCGTAGAAGTGGTATACTTTTAAGTTTCGTACGAGACGTAACTCCTATGCCACATAATGGTTGTAGACCCCCTAAAAAAAGACGTGTATAGAATTAAATAAAGATAAAGGCTGAAAGGGTTTCAAGAGAAATAAACGATTCAATGATCTGATCAAATAAAATTACTATGGTTCGAGAGAAAGTCAAAGTATCTACTCGGACATTACAGTGGAGGTGTGTTGAATCAAGAAGAGACAGTAAGCGTCTTTATTATGGACGCTTTATTCTGTCTCCAC